TCCTTCCTGAAACGTAACCTAGAATAGGATCCCCTTTATCTAAACAAACCCAAAATACACCATTGGGAAGTGATTCAGTAAGTAAACCTTCATAAATCCTTTTTTTTGTTCTTTCATTCCAGGTGAAACCAAAAATCCCTTGCAAAGTATCAACTAATGAGGGAGGAGTGATATTATAAACACCTCTTGTCTCTTTTTTTACAAATAGGGGAGTTCTGTGTATAATTCGAATATCATAAAGATTACCATATATAACACAAAATTTCTCCGCCGATTCCCTGTAGTCGAGCTTCTCGGTCTGTCATTATACCTCGAGAAGTAGAAAGAATTACAATCCCAATCCCGCCTAAAATTCTAGGAATTCGTTGATAGTTAGAATAGATTCGTAGACCAGGTCGACTGATCCATTTTAAATTTAAAATAGTTTTATATGGTCCTTTCCTATTCCTTCTATGTCGTAGGGTTAAAACCCAAAAATCCTTGTTGTTTTCCTGATGTTTCCTTACGTTTTCAATAAAACCTTCTCGTAAAAGTATTTTAACAATGTTTTCGGTGATGTTAGTAGATGGTATTCGAACCATTCCTTTTCTATTCATGTCAGCATTGCGAATAGAGGTTATTATGTTAGCAATAGTGTCCTTACCCATGATAAACGAAAATTATTGTTTACTTTGAATTTTGATCTAATCAACATGCTTTTTTATTTTTTTAAATAGTTACGGATTTTAAAAGGTATATGCGTGATACACAATCTACTAATTAATTTCATTCAAATACTATAACTATCTCACGGTCTCATCTTATAATACTTCAGGTGCTAATGAAATTATTTTAGTGAAATTTAACTGTCTTAATTCTCGGGCAATCGCACCAAAAATTCGAGTTCCTTTTGGATTTCCTTCTTGATCAATAACAACCGCAGCATTGTCATCATATCGTATTATCATACCGTTTTCTCGTTTGAGTTCTTTACAAGTACGTACAATTACAGCTCTGATCACTTCTGATCTTTCTAGAGGTGTATTTGGGACGGCTTTCTTGATTACAGCAACAATAACGTCACCAATATGAGCATATCGTCGATTACTAGCCCCTATGATTCGAATACACATCAATTCTCGGGCTCCGCTATTATCCGCTACATTCAAAAGGGTTTGAGGTTGAATCATATTATTTTTGAATCTCTTCTTTCAATGCAAAGGGCGAAGTAAAAAAAAAAAGAAATCTGCAATTGTTTTTTTTTCATCTCAAACAAAGACCGCTTTCCTTTGATTCTACATTTCTATCCCGAAATAATGAGTTGGGTTCGGATAGGCATTTTGGACGCCGCTATTGAAATAGCTTTTCTGGCTATATTTTCTGCTACTCCACCCATTTCATAAAGTATTCTACCTGGTTTAACAACAGCTACCCAATATTCGGGGGATCCTTTCCCTGAACCCATACGTGTTTCTGCGGGTCTCACTGTAACGGGTTTGTCTGGAAATATACGTACCCATATTTTCCCCCCCCGCCGTGCATTTCGTGTCATTGCCCTTCGTCCCGCTTCTATTTGTCTAGATGTGATCCAAGCGGGTTCAAGTGCCTGAATAGCGTATTTACCGAAGCAAATACGATTGCCTCGATAAGATATTCCTTTCATTCTTCCTCTATGGTGTTTACGAAATCTGGTTCTTTTGGGGTTATAGTTGATGGTTGTTTCTCAATTCCATCTCTACTACAGAACCGGACATGAGAGTTTCTTCTCATCCAGCTCCTCGCGAATGAAACTATTTTTTAAAATATACATGTATTTACTGAATAATAGACTGAATCATGGGATTCTTTGATATTTCATTTAATCTATTATAAATTTTATAAATTTGTATATCTTCTTTTGATAGAAAACTAAACTAAATATGTATTTATAGATTCTAGAATAAATTTTTTTATTTTGTTTTGCCTTTTCTTTTTTTATCTATTATTATATTTGATCAACTCAAATTTAGAAATATAATAAAATGGAAACGTTCGCGGGCGGATATTTACTCTTTTAATATGTGTTTTGGTTCTAGGGTTAGCCCATGAAACGACCTCTCACAATAAATGGATTGGTCTTGGGTTCCTTCCGCCATCCTACCCAATGAATTATTAGGATTCGTTTTCAATAAAATATTATGTATTCACGGGTTCCCTCGTTCCCATCGCCTCTAGATTAATGGTTAGGTCTTAATTCTACAATGGAGCCCTTTCTTTAATAAAATTTGTTCTTGAGTCAATCTTCTCAGTCTTTGTTGTCTCGGGGCTCTTGGCTTTTTTGTTATATGAACAAATTCATCTAATTATGAATCCATCAGTCTTGATGCTTTATTACACTACCTTTTATGAGATGACCCATAGACCTTACATATTACATACATATTGGAATCGTATATCATTCATATTCTTTTTCTCTCTCTTTTTCTTTCATCCTTCCATTTACCCGCATACTTTTATTGCTTCACAACTCATAATCGGATTG